TAAGAGGAGTGGGGTTTTCTTTGGTAACATAAGTTCTATAGGAAGTTTCGGATAATTACTTTTTTTTTATACGGATTTTTTATCCTACCCCTATTCATGATTAGTAATTGGAACCCTCTATCAAGAGGAAAAGAGTGAATTCTGACTTCCGCGGAATGGAATTGAAAAAAAAAAAATAAAAAGAATTTTATGTTCCCTTCTTTCATATTAATATATATATATTGTATTAATATATATATAGATTAATTCAAATCTATAAGGGAAGTGTTGCATATTTTTATATCTCCCGAGAACCTACATTTTGACTATGAATTCCTGTTGGGTCGGATTCTAACGAATCTTTAGGAAACTCGTAAGAAACTCTTTATTAGAAGATAAGGGCGGTAGAGCAAGAATAATAAGGCGGATTATCATCCATATATTTTTGTAGAGAGATGAATAGATACACATACACTTATTTAGCTCTACATTCCTTGCACTTATTAGATACTTAATAATACTTATAATAGATAGACTTATTAATAGATAGACTTATCATAACATAAGATATCTTTATAACAGGTACAAATATTAAATCGAGGTACCCATTCTATGACAGATCTCAATTTACCCTCTATTTTTGTGCCTTTAGTGGGCTTAGTGTTTCCAGCAATTGCAATGGCTTCTTTATTTCTTCATGTTCAAAAAAACAAGATTGTCTAGATCCGATAGGACAAAATTTCATCAATTTATTTCAACACTTGGATCATAACTTGGATCATAATACATATATCTATTTAGTGGAATATGGTACAACATGCGGCTCCCTCCGAGCACAAATAAAAAAAATGGTTATGTATGCGGATACATAATATACGGATAAATTCATGTATATGTGGGTGGGGATAGGTGTTTTGAAATGGATCAGCGGATATCTGAAATAGAAAGTCAACGTATCTATATTGTGTAGATATACATATCATATGAAGGGGATGTTATTATTTTATATCTAATCAATTCGATGAATTATTCCTAATAGTTCACATCATAATAGTGCTAGTTGATGAGAGTGACTTCGGGAGCAAAACAAAAATAAAGTAAAATCAAATTCATTTGGCTTATTCTCTTCTCTCAATTCTAATAGAATAGGATGCAACTGGATCTAGTATGAACTATCGATCAGAACGTATATGGATAGAACTTATAACGGGGTCTCGAAAAACAAGTAATTTCTGCTGGGCCTGTATCCTTTTTTTAGGTTCATTGGGATTCTTATTGGTTGGAACTTCCAGTTATCTTGGTAGGAATCTGATATCCTTATTCCCGTCTCAGCAAATCATTTTTTTTCCCCAAGGAATCGTGATGTCTTTCTATGGGATCGCAGGTCTGTTCATTAGTTCCTATTTGTGGTGCACAATTTCGTGGAATGTAGGTAGTGGTTATGATCGATTCGATAGAAAAGAAGGAATAGTGTGTATTTTTCGTTGGGGATTTCCTGGAATAAATCGTCGCATCTTTCTTCGATTCCTTATGAGGGATATCCAATCGATCAGAATGGAAGTTAAAGAGGGTCTTTATCCTCGGCGTGTCCTTTATATGGAAATTAGAGGCCGGGGCGCCATTCCCTTGACTCGTACTGATGAAAATTTGACTCCACGGGAAATTGAACAAAAAGCTGCTGAATTGGCTTATTTCTTGCGCGTGCCAATTGAAGTATTTTGAAATGAAATAAATGTTTTCTCAGCATGAGGGAAGGAATCCAGGAACCCCCTTTTTAATATAATTGAAGCTTCTTCGGGACGTTCATTCGAGCAAAACATGTTAGATTTGATTTCCCCCGTTCCGTTGGTAATCCTTCTGTGTCCCATAGAATAAAGCAGGCGGACGTATACGGAACAACCACAATAAGAAGCTGTTTTTATAGACCAAAACTTTTTTCTACATATAGAACTCAATTCTACTAGTAACAAGTCTAATAAGTATGTATTCATTACACATATCCGAACATTTCGGAATACAGAATACAGAATTTCTCTTTTTAGGGCCAATACCTTGGATTAAAACATTAGATACAGATGTATCTCGTTAATTATCTTTCTTTTGTCAATCGATGTTTCTTTTTTGATCCTTTTTTTAGCTCCTTGATAACCAAACGCTTAGATCTTTCATAACTATCCAATTTCTCTCTCATTTTGCCACCTATTTCGGATTTCATCATTCATATTTTTCAGAAGTATCCCCTCAATTATTTTTTTTTTTTTTTTAATTTTCACCGGCTCCCAGCAACCAGGAATAATTGAGAAGAGTTCTTTCGTCTCGAAATCCAAATAATATTCATTATTTCAAGTGGTTCTTTTGGGCATTCATCGAAAGAACAAATTAAGATAGAATTGGTTCGAATTTGACCAACTGAGATATCTGGTAAAAATATTTGCTTATTTCTTCATTCGAAACGGATCCTTATTATTCTTTTTCTATATTCTTTCTAGATCCAAGGACTAAACAATTCAAAAAAAAAGGGGGAATAGATCCATAGGTTCCATACCTTGTTATAGAACTCATGCTTCATAGAAATATCGGATCAAATAGAGTCGGCAAATGAAGTGGGTTCATTAACAATTCACAGATGAAAAGTGTCAAAAAAGAAAAAAGCATTGATTCCCCTCCCGTATCTTGCATCTATAGTCTTTTTGCCCTGGTGGATTTCTCTCTCATTTAATAAAAGCCTGGAACCTTGGGTTACTAATTGGTGGAATACCGGACAATCAGAAACTTTTTTGAATGATATTCAAGAAAAGAACGTTCTAGAAAGATTCATAGAATTAGAACAACTATTCCTGTTGGATGAAATGATAAAAGAGTACCCGGAGACACAGATACAAAAGCTTCGTATAGGAATCCACAAAGAGACGATACAATTGGTCAAAATGCACAATGAAGATCATATCCATATCATTTTGCATTTCTCGACAAATATAATCTGTTTTGCTATTCTAAGCGGTTATTCTATTCTGGGTAATGAAGAACTTGTCATTCTGAATTCTTGGGTTCAGGAATTCTTCTATAACTTAAGCGACACAATAAAGGCTTTTTCTATTCTTTTATTAACTGATTTATGTATCGGATTCCACTCACCCCGCGGTTGGGAACTAATGATTGGTTCGGTCTACAAAGATTTTGGATTTGCTCATAACGATCAAATTATATCTGGTCTTGTTTCCACTTTTCCAGTCATTCTAGATACAATTTTGAAATATTGGATCTTCCATTATTTAAATCGTGTATCTCCTTCACTTGTAGTGATTTATCATTCAATGAATGAATGAATGAAGAACTCATTTGATCTGCTGATATCAATCAAATCATGATGCCACTTCGTACATAAACAAACCGTTTTGAAGCTTACTCACTCTTTATACTTCTACCCGCCCAGGGGATTCTTCCTATACTTCAGTACAATTATTCCAGTACAATGGCAGAATCGTGGATAGGGAACTATACTAGCTACCTACCTAATTTATTGTAGAAATTTCCGGGATCAATAATTGGACCATGCAAAATAGAAATACCTTTTCTTGGGTAAAGGAAGAGATGACTCGATTCATTTCCGTATTGATCATGATATATGTAATAACTCGGACATCTATTTCAAATGCGTATCCCATTTTTGCGCAGCAGGGTTATGAAAATCCACGAGAAGCAACTGGGCGTATTGTATGTGCCAATTGCCATTTAGCTAATAAGCCCGTGGATATTGAGGTTCCACAAGCTGTGCTTCCTGATACTGTATTTGAAGCAGTTGTTAAAATCCCTTATGATATGCAACTGAAACAAGTTCTTGCTAATGGTAAGAGGGGGGCTTTGAATGTAGGGGCTGTCCTTATTTTACCCGAAGGATTCGAATTAGCTCCCCCCGATCGTATTTCTCCCGAGCTGAAAGAAAAGATGGGCAATCTGTCTTTTCAGAGCTATCGCCCCACTAAAAGAAATATTCTTGTGGTGGGTCCTGTTCCTGGTCAGAAATATAGTGAAATCATCTTTCCCATTCTTTCTCCGGACCCTTCTACTAAGAAAGACGTTCACTTCTTAAAATATCCCATATACGTAGGTGGGAACAGGGGAAGGGGTCAGATTTATCCCGATGGGAGCAAGAGTAACAATACAGTCTATAATGCTACAGCAGCAGGTATAGTAAGCAGAATAGTACGTAAAGAAAAGGGGGGATATGAAATAACCATAGCCGATGCATCGGATGGACATCAAGTGGTTGATATTATACCTCCAGGACCAGAACTTCTTGTTTCAGAGGGCGAATCCATCAAGCTTGATCAGCCATTAACGAGTAATCCCAATGTGGGTGGATTTGGTCAGGGAGATGCAGAAATAGTACTTCAAGATCCATTACGTGTCCAAGGTTTGTTGTTCTTCTTGGCATCTGTTATTCTAGCACAAATCTTTTTGGTTCTTAAAAAGAAACAGTTTGAGAAGGTTCAATTGTCCGAAATGAATTTCTAGATCCACAGATTCATCAAGTTGGTAAAAAAAGGGCCGAATTATTGTTGATCGATGCAATTATGTATGATCAAAAAAAAATATGGAAAGCCCCTTGCTTGCTTTGTTTATACTGCATTTCTGCGAGATGTTGGGAATTGCTTGTATCCCATTCCTAGTACTTGTATCCCATTCCTAGTAATAGTATGTATATTGTGAAGAAGACTACTTCACCCCCCCCCCCTTTTTTTTATTTTCAATCCAAGTTGAAGCGTTGTGACACCTCCTATTGCCAGATTGTCAATGTCATGTAATGCATCAATAGTTTTTATATCTAATAGAATCGAATTCTAATAGATAATAGGGGGCATAACATAAGTAGGAGGAGAATAAATACGCGGCAAAGAATAAATGAAAGGAACAAAAGGGCGGGAAATTCCTTTTCTTGTGTCGAAATAATAATGATTCTTGGTCCTGTTCGTCAAAGATTACTGTTTTCTTTTACAGGTCTATCGGAACCTCTTTCTTTA